TGATAGGAAGGTTGGCTAGAGATTTGTTATAAAAACACTAGCCCTGTTCAGCTGATAATGAGAATACTAAAATCTTTTTGGATTCTATGTATTTTTATCATTACATATATAAGGGAGGAGCCGTATGAGATGCAAATTTCACGTACGGTTTTGGAGCGGAGATTCTTTGAACCGAATGACGACCGTAACGGATGTCAGCTCAATCTGAAGGAAATTATGCGGAAGCTTTACAGAATTATTATGAGGCTATGCGACTGGAAATTGATCCCTATGATCGAAGTTATATACTTTATAACATAGGCCTTATCCACACAAGTAACGGGGAACATACAAAAGCTTTGGAATATTATTTTCGGGCGCTCGAACGAAACCCATTCTTACCCCAAGCTTTTAATAATATGGCCGTGATCTGTCATTACGTGCGACTATCTCCAATATAGAAAGAAAAAGAAACGAACAAGCAAAAATACACAAATACTAATAGATATCTATATAATAAATACTAGAAAAAAAAAGGCTTTCTACATATACATATATCGTCCAAAACAACGATTTTTATCAGCTGTAGCAAAGAAAGAAACTTCATAGAAGTCAAACAAAATATGAAGAAATAGATATGCCTAGATACCTGCTTTTTCTATGGATAAAAGATCTAATTGATAAAGGAAGCATCGTAAAGATCAATTAACGCGGTTTTGAGCCGATACAATAAAAACTGCTTACTTATCTTTATCTCATGATAGAAAAGTAAGGAAACCGCTTATGTAATAAAGTGGATCCCCTGATTTTTTTAGCAGCGGTGTAGTATCAAATCCCAAAGATAGAAAGCCTTTTCTTTATTTCTTTATAAGAAAGAAAATACTTTTTCCAAGATTCTATAGAAATGGATATATCATATAGAAAAATATATGATATATATATAATCGAGATAGTTACTTTTCAGAAAATTAGAATGAGGGTGTTAATTCGAATGCTTTCTTCCTTTTTCTGAAGGTAGGAGAAAAGATAAAACTAAAAAAAGATGAGATTCTTTGAAATTCTTTATTAGTCAAAATTCAAGTTTGAAACTCATGTTAATAACTTCTTTTTTTTTTTTCTTTTAGTTAACTTCAAAAAAAAAAAAAGAATTGACTGCTGAGCCGTATGAGTCAGGAAATTCTCAAGTACGGTTCTAAGGAAAGGAATTGACTCACCTATTCCGACCGAGGAGAACAGGCCATTCGACAGGGAGACTCGGAAGTTGCGGAATCTTGGTTTAATCAAGCCGCTGAATATTGGAAACAAGCTATAGCCCTTACCCCTGGTAATTATATTGAAGCACAGAATTGGTTGAAGATCACAGGGCGTTTTGAATAAAAACACTCTGTTTCTTTTTTTTTTTTCTTCTATTTTAATTTTCTTAAATAATCTATCTATATCTATCTATATATAGATATAGATAGATTTAATTTTAATTTGTTATAATTTATTGTTTGTTGTCCCCATCAATCAAATAAAAAAAGAATTTCTATGGGAACGACCAATCACAGAATTTAATTATAATTATATATTATACTTTCTAAAATTGTTACATTTCATTTAGTATTTCGTCGAGATAAACGATATGGGGATACAGTAGATAATTTTTTAGTTTTTTCTGCTATTCAAACTAATATTCAATCCAATTAAGAAAAGAGACCTTTGAAAAAAAAAGAAAGAAAAATACCAGTCTATTGCCTCAAAAATTGCCTAATAATGAATGCTAATGACTACTCCGGGATTTAAAAAAATAGAGTAAAAAAGAATACTGTATATATATAAACATAAAGTAAAATTAGTTCGATCTAGGAACTTCTGAGTAAAATCTGAATACATTAGATTAGGCTGCACAAAAAATTATTTAACTTCCTTTCAAAGTTCGCAAAAAGTCTTAGAAGATTCAAAAAATGGTCCGTTGAGCGCCTCACTACTATGTCATAATAGATTCGAACACTTGCCCCGGATTGACTTCGAGATCATAATTGTTCTAGTGAATAACTAAAGAAAATAGATTAAATTAAAGAAAATAGAAAATAGATAGATGGGAGATAGCAAAACTCAATATAAACATCTCCCATAAGTTCACTAATTCTGTTTTCTGTTGGCAGGTCTCTTTGTATGTGTTGTCTGGAAAGAGGAGGACTCAATGATTATTCGTTCACCGGAACCAGAAGTTAAAATTTTGGTAGATAGGGATCCCATAAAAACTTCTTTCGAGGAATGGGCAAAACCTGGTCATTTCTCAAGAACAATAGCTAAAGGACCTGATACTACTACTTGGATCTGGAACCTACATGCTGACGCTCATGATTTTGATAGCCATACTAGTGATTTGGAGGAGATTTCCCGAAAAGTTTTTAGTGCCCATTTCGGCCAACTCTCTATCATCTTTCTTTGGCTGAGTGGCATGTATTTTCATGGTGCTCGTTTTTCCAATTATGAGGCATGGTTAAGTGATCCTACTCACATTAGGCCTAGTGCT